AACTCCTAGTAATACATCATACCTACTAAATCAGTCTATTGGGGCTATAGGTGTTCCCCCGGGGAAAATAACCAATGGAGTTGATTACGTTGTGAGTAACCGAGGAAAGGCGTAACATTCCATAGTTAAGGGTCGTTCATTAGCCCTACTAGTCAAGCACGGGAAGCTAACTTTCTATCAACAAAGCTAGCGGGGTTTCCGGGCCTTGTTTTGGTCCAATGTGAAAAGCTACATCCGAGGAATCGTATGATTCAGATACCTGACGAAATAAAGAGAGAAAAGATCGGGATAGCTGGGATGACCTATTTCAAGATCAGATGATCCACCAGCTTGTCTGCTTGTGAGGTTGAGGATTTGACTGTTATGATCTCTTGGCCCGTGCCTCCGTAGTGTAGTGTAAGTTCTTAGACCAAGATTCGAAACCTTGTCTTTCCCGCTTCCCTTCGCAGGAAATTTTTTACAGAAAGTAGCGACACTGATACCTTAGAACTAACAAGTACCAGGCCTAGACCGGGGAGTCGGAACTAATAACAGCTTTTATAAACTCCAAATCCAACTCTTCCAACTCCAAGTTGAACGCAGGAAACTCTACCTACAACCCTCAATTCCGGAGGTTGGCAGCTCATCAACTACGAGAAAAATGTGATCGCAATCAAGCACATAACATTGAATCTCGTGCAAGACATTCTTTAGCTAAGTCTATAGCAGCTGATTCAATAGCGGATGGTCTTGTTGAAGGCTTTTTGACTTCTACTGAGAGCAAAGTCCTTACTTACCAGACCGGGCTACTTGAATAAGCAGAAAGAAAAAATGTCACGAACCCAACTCCTAGGTCACTAGGAAGAAGAATGGAGGGAAATAGAAGAGGTCCTGTAAAGAAGCTTTCATTCGATGCTTCTGATTCAACTCCCAGACAAACAAGGAAGTATGCGCGAAGATAGGGTTAGTCCCTGCGGCAGGCATTATCCGGGAACGATTATCCAGGAACTTACAGAAGGTTGGCGTGACACGCCTAAATCCACAACGCTTCAGGCGAAGAGATATATCTTTCCGCTTTAGCGGCTTGAACCCTTCGATCAAGAGATACCTTAAATAAAATCAACTAAGTAGCTGACCTCTTAGACGTTCGTGGGTATTCAAATTCATACATAATCTTCTCCGACATGAGATAGAGTGAGAGGGCCTGGCCTATTCCATAGAACAAACTCAGCAAATCTTGATCCGTATTCCACCTCAGATGGTAGAAGGGGCAACTCAGCCTTGTCTTTTTCTTTGGGCTAGGAACCCAGGAGAATGTTCAAAGCGATAAGAGAACAGGTCTTTTCAGAGAAGCTCTTGCCGCTCTTCTGTTAGAGCTCTTTAGTCCCATTCCTAACAACAGGGGACTAGCTACAGGGAACAAGGGAACAAGGGAACTAGCTACACAGGCACTAGCAACTGGGAACAAGGGAAACACCAACTCCCAACTTCCCTAGCCCAACCTTCTCAACTTCCCTAGCTTGCCTGGCCCAACCTTCCCTTCCTTTCCTCACATCCCTAACCAACTGACCTAATCCACCTTCCCCTAACCCACCTTCTTCTTTACTAAACAGAGAACCAGACCCACCTTCCTCTCCATGTTCTTCTACTTCCCTCTCAAATACCGCTTTCTTCATCTACAGTTCTTCCACTACCTCAAAACCACTCCTCTCACCCCATGCTTACCAGATCAAAGGCTGGCATAAACAAACTAAATCCCAAGTATAGTCTCACTATTACTACCACTATTAAAAAAGAACTAAAATCTGTTATTTCTGCCCTTAAGGATCCAGGATGGTGTCAAGCAATGCAGGAAGAACTTGATGCTCTCTCTCGGAACAAGACTTGGATACTTGTTCCACCTCCAGTTAATCAGAATATTCTTGGTTGTAAATGGGTCTTAAAAACCAAATTACATTCTGATGGTACTCTTGATCGCCTAAAGGCTCGCTTGGTTGCTAAAGGGTTTCATCAAGAAGAAGGTATTGACTTTGTTGAGACCTACAGTCCGGTTGTGAGGACAGCCACTATTCGTACTATCTTGAATGTTGCACAACAGTTAGAGGTTGGCCAATCAATCAATTGGATGTTCAAAATGCATTTCTCCATGGGTATCTTCAAGAAAAAGTTTATATGCATCAATCTCCTGGTTTTACGAATCCTATTCATCCATCCCATGTGTGTCTGTTGAAAAAGGCTCTCTACGGATTGAAACAGGCGCCTCGTGCTTGGTTCGACATTTCGATTTTCTTCTGGAGTTTGGGTTTGTCTGCAGCTCAGCTGATCCTTCTCTGTTCACGTATCACAACAATTCTGATGTCATGTATCTGCTTCTCTACGTGGATGATATTCTTCTCACGGGCAGTTCCAACACTCTGCTCAATATGTTGATCTTTCAGCTCAGCTCCACCTTCTCAATGACTTCTCAATGAAAGACCTTGGACCAGTCCACTATTTTCTGGGAATTCAGATCAAAACTCATCCTTCGGGTCTGTTTCTATCCCAAACCAAGTATGCTGAACAGATTCTGAACAATGCAGGGATGTTAGATTGCAAACCTATGTCTACTCCTCTGCCCCTTAAGCTCAACTCCTCTGTTTCCACTGCTAAGTATCCGGATCCTTCAGACTTTCGCAGCATTGTAGGTGCTCTCCAATACTTAACTCTCACTCGACCAGACATAAGTTATGCCGTGAACATTGTCTGTCAGCGAATGCATGAGCCTACACTCGCTGATTTTGATCTCCTGAAGCGTGTCCTTCGCTATGTTAAAGGCACCATCTTTCATGGGCTGTATATTCACAAAAACAGCAAGCTCAATGTTCAGGCCTTCTGTGATAGTGACTGGGCAGGATGTACATCCACGAGGAGGTCTACAACTGGATTCTGTACGTTTCTCGGATGAATATTATCTCCTGGTCCGCAAAACGCCAGCCCACAGTGTCTCGTTCTTCTACGGAAACGGAATATCGAGCCCTTGCACTAACGGCTGCGGAGCTCACTTGGTCATCTGCTTCGAGATCTCGGGATCCCTCAGCAATGAACACTAACTGAAAGCGGCCGAGAATGAGTACCTATCCCTTACGGGAATCGAACCCGTGTCTTCGACATGAAAAGACGATGTCCTAACCACTGGACGAAAGGGACCAAAAGGCCATTCTTCATATACCTCAGCTCCGAGAATAGAAGTGGTTGTGGATTCGAACCACTGACACAAGGATTTACAGTCCTTTGCTCTAACCAGCTGAGCTGAACCACTTTTCCAAAAGTATCTTCTTTTCTTCATCGAAGAGCGCCCTACCTTACCACTTGACTAGTAAGGGAAAAGCCCTTTACTAATCTAATTAATAGGGAAAACTTCTTCGTCAAGCTTTAGAGCAGCTCTTTCAATTGACGACTAATCTCCCAACATGCTCAAGAACCGAGAGCCGCCCAGGGACTGGACGGCCATAGGGAGCTTACTTATGAAGATAGGCCGGTCAAACAAAAAAACGCGCAACGGGCTCCCCGCTCCTAGTCACTAAGTAGTGCTCTTCTCATTTCGCCCGCCCGTTTCACTTCCGCGCCGGAGGAAATGGGATTCGAACCCATGATACAATCTTCTTGTATGTCGATTTAGCAAACCAATGCCTTAAGCCACTCAGCCATCCCTCCAAGTTGTTGATCGGAATTTTTTGTGCGGTTGGTTGCCCGAAGGGCTATCTGACCCGATCAACTTCGTAAGCCGTAGCGCGCTAGCGCGCGTACTCTTCCTCTATCTATGAGCGAGACAGGCGTTCATCATCCAGAAAGATGCACTGACGTCGTCCCATTGAATGAAGATCTGGGCGAAGTCCGTTGGAATTAGCCTTGATAAAAGGTAGCTTTTTATTTGACCCTTTCCCTTTTTTTTTGAGAGCAAGCGCCTAAAGGAAGGAAAATAAGAAAAAAAAAAGAGGACGAAGCAAACTCGACAAAACACATCTTTTTTTTTTCTATACGAAATTTGTTCGACCGGGAATCTCTTGGTGCGCTTCGATACTGTTAGCATTCGCAGTTTGATAAGTGGTGGATTTATGAGGGCCCCCCATAGCTTTTTGCAACCTTGGTTATTTTACCTAAAACGAAAAGAAAGCAACCTAAGATTCTGGGAGCGGCGTCAGTGACTGACTCCTTTTATGCAATTCGAAATTATAAGGATGGTCACAAGTCACTCAACTCACTTCTTTCTCTTTCCTCACACGTACTTCTATAGCTTGCTTGATGACTACTCTGAAAGACTGATTGATTCTGATGGATGATCCATACGCGCGTGTACAGTTCTTTTTGAATGGCGAAATGGCTCTCCTGGAGTGAGAAGGCAGATCGATGAGGCACAAGAGTGCTAGTTGGACTGAGGTGGGTGAAAGATTCAATTCATTCTCCATCTTCACCGTTAAGCTTCTTGACTAGACTTTTTGATCTTTCTCTGTCTGACGCTCGTCATCTCATATCATCAGATAAAACGACTATTAATTTAAAGTCAGTCAGAATTTGCGGGATCTTGACTGTGAGGAGCAAGAAAAGAAAGAAGAACTCATCAGGCAAGAAGGGACTTTTCACTCTTTCGGAGATGTAATAGAAGATGCAGACTTCGGGCATTCAAATAACTTCCTGTTCTGGAATGTCAAGCCATTAGTAGTAGATGTCGGCATTTCCTAAAGAAAGCTGTTTGAGTAGCAGGAGGACCCGGAGCGCTAATGAATGATCGAAGGCGGATTAAGAGAAGAGAGCTGTTAGCGTAGATGAAAGTTGCGGGTTAGTGCTCCAATATCCTCAGTAGATAGAGGTAGAAGAAGAGCTATAACAGTATACATAGTAGGTAGCGAGATCAAATAAAACCTAGTGCGTCACTATCATCATCTTACGCACCGATCGGTCTATCTGATCAGGTTCAGTATCCAATCCTGTGTAGGGCGGGGGAGCTGCTAGTTCGCTAGGAAAATAGAAAAAGAATATAGAAAATCTATAATCAGTCAATTGCAATTGGAGAAGAAAGTTAGATATACTTCTCGCTAATCCTTCTTCTTTTGATCAGCCTAGCATCTCCCTCGTGCTTATTTATTCTTTCACTTTGACCTACTGCAAGACACATGCCCATCCCAAGAGCGCTATGAGTTCATAGAGTGGAGAATTCTTCATGGTTCATCCTTTTTTCATGCAAGGCTAGTACAGATGGTGAGAATGCTCTGGAAGAAGGTGTCCCAGTCCGTAGGGGCACTTTCAATCAACCCGGTGGGCGCTCAGTGACTCGACTGAAACGAGAAGGTACTTATTGGTCCAACGGAATTCTGCTTTATCATGAAAGTTATCGACCGAGGAATTCCATTTCGGTAGCAGGCTTCTAAATACGCTGCTTGCCCGAACCAAGGACCTTCACATTCTAATCAAAGGGAAGATGCTAAGGGTACCGATAACTTCTGATTATGGATTCTATCCAAGGATCGGGTTCTATCTATGATTGGTGCGACGAATGCGATGACTCTTGGTTAAGGCCTTGCCTTCCCTCATCGATCAAAATGGCCAGTCACAATTGTTGCGCCCTGTCTCCCTGCCCTGAGTACGTCCTGGAAAGCGAATTCTTAAGCTTGGCCCCTCTCTTTATTTGAAATGCTTTAGTGAGATTCACATCTCGGGAATATTCTTCGATACGAGCTACTGTACCCTTATCTTATAAGAAGCCTTCTCTACAACCTTCACTATTTTATTAGTTTCTAGTAAGTAAGTCTCCTGATGCTACCCAGAAGCTCCCTCCTGATTCTCGTTGTTAGGTATTTGACTTAGAAAAGAGCAGCACTAATGGGATATTTTTCTTAATGGTATTCTGCTACCCTCTCCTTTTAGTCGAGTAATCAATCCCTCTCCTCATCAACAAGTGGAAGAGTCACGTCAGTGCCTAAAGGTCAGTTTGAAACTCCGAGACTGCAGCTCCAGCAGAATCCTTCCTTGGTTCAGATTCCTTCCCTGCCTTGGGATGCCTTACTTTCTTTAAGGGAAAAGACAGTATGATGGTGGTTTTTTTCCCTTACTTCTGTTTTAGTCGATCGAGTAGTAACCCACTAGTTATTCAAGCAGTTTTCTTTCCCCTATCCCTTTAGCTTTAGTCGGCCGAGCAGGTTCTAACCTTTTCTTCTGGTCGAGTACCTTCGTTCCTCTTCCTCAACTGGTTGATTAGGTGCTCCAAGATCTGGATCTTCTATTTCATAAAACTGGAAGTCTTGACTCGCCCTTCTCTCTCTTTCTGTCCCAAGGCAATGTTCAGTCGCTGACTTAGGCTTCTTTTCAACTATCAGCCTGTCGTTCGAAAGCAGTCCACTCCGGCTCTCTGGTATTGATTTTATATGGCAAACCTCGGCTAATAGAAAATGGACTTTTCAGATCCCAAGGGTAATCAATCACTACTGATAGGGATCATTGGCTCAAAAGTCACTATCTTGGGAATAGCTGTGCATGATGTGTGATGGTATGTGGCTTAGCTGTATTCCTGTCCTTTACTGTGATGTCTTTCATTTGTATAGGAAAGGTGGGAAGTACTCCAAGTGATCGAAGCTATCCTCTGCTGTTAGCATCCGTACTGTCAGCTTCTGTTTAAAGAGTATTCATTCCTCCGTTCGGATAGTAGGGATCAGGTATGTGGCGAAGGATTCTTCCTGTTGGTAGTTGGGATGTAGTTTAATGAGTTCACAACAATTACCCCAAGGTTTCTTGATCCATCTTTCAAGCTGTAAGGCTCGCTCTGTTCTCAAGGCTTGGTAGCTCTTCACAAAGTCCTCCTTTTTCTCACGAGTTGGAACCGTGCCAACACATTTTCATATCGTCCCCAGTAATAGAGTGATAGGAGGAACCCCTTTCAATTATGTATTACGCCTTAATCCATCAGGGATATCTAATAAATTCCACAGACTTTGATTGAAACCACTATTATCTATGCTTCCTTTAGAGAAAGAAGATCTCACAAGAGAAGGGATTAGATACGCCCCTACCTTACTTGTTCACTGTACTAGATCTCCATATCATATGTGTAAAGCGCCCACCTTGGCTTGGATACGAAAGATGGACTGGAGTGGTTACACTAGCCGATGCTTAAGCGTCAGCCCCCTTCCCCATAAGCCTCATCCGTACCTTAAGTCAATAAGTTGCCGACTCGGCATCCGCCGAAGCCTATAAATGTTCAATATAAAGTTCCATCCTCCATTTATTTCCCACGGATAAGGAAAGCGGTTGCCGTAAGCTTCAAGCTTAGTGAAATGGGTAGACTTCCTCGTAGGGCCACCAACTGTTCAATCTCTATCTCCATCTGCTACCTTCCACTCTTTCAATAGAAGGTCATCAGTCCTCCGAGACAGAACTCTGGGAAACTTCTTTCTATAGCGATTGGACACGTGTTTTTATCAAGTTAATGCAACTCCGTTTCAATTCCTTAATTTGACTCTAACTATATGTCAATACCCCCGCAGTCCACTATAGGGGAGAGTTCACTCCAGATAGGGGTATTACCAGCGGCTTCGATCACATCCTATCCTCTCTAGCTACTGGCTTGCTTCCGGGGATTGTCGGCAAAGAGAGCGAGTGAGGGAGTCAGGTTTAGGCTTGAACACTAGGTTCAATAGGTTAGGGATCCTGAAGTCCCAGAGCCTATTCGATAGGTATCCTTTTACGCTATTTGCTTCGATGCTTTACTACTCTTGAATGTCGGAAATCGGATTCTATTTGATCTTATTTCTTGTCTGAGACTGATGACAGCTTAGAAGGAAAGTGAGGCACTATTCGCTAATCAGGAAAGAGGCTTGACTCTTGCTTGTCGATCTCTATTCCTCCTCGTACATTAAGTAGAGCAGGGAATAGGAATAGTAAAAGAAAAGGCCTAGAGCAAGAGAATCTAGCTAGTTCGATTTGAACTAATCGCTGTGAGGGAGGAAAGATCAGATCTCACGTAAAAAGTTGTAGATAGTCTATTCAATGGCGGAGTCCTTTGTGAAATAATAAGCTATGGAATGTGGATCGAACGAGAAGGATTCGAGCAAGTACCGGACACAAACAAAAGAAACAAGAAAAGGGCCACGATCCTATCTTCGTTTTCGCCCTGCCCTTGAACGATAGAAGAACTACTTATCTTCTCTTAGGTAGGGGTCGATCGGTTCGCATCTATGGTAAATCAATAGGTCCGCGGATCTATTCTTCTATACGAGAAATTGCCATCTCGTAGCACCAACCACCACGACACCGATTTCCTGTCGTAGGGAGCACTCCATTCCCAACTATGGAAAAGAAACTCTTGTCGGCTGACTCTGGCTATAGGGATGTTACAGAATTCCCTGCGAGAAATCCTCCCGCTGCTATTGTAGGGGCTTAACCATTTTCGATGGCAGAAGCATTGGATGCCCTTTTTTCTCCAACACTAGATGCGCTTGATCTAGCCCTCCCTTGGAACTAGATCCCTAACTTGGAAATCAAAGAAATATCTAACTGGCTTATTTGCGTACTTAGCAATGGCCATGAATAGCACTTTGACATAGATTTCTATTTTGAATGCCACTACTTCAACTACTGCTTCAATGGGAATAGCAGAAAAATGGAATTCAGAAAGTGGCCCTCTAAGGAAAGGAAAAAAATGTATATCTTATCGTGAGCCCTAGAATCAGTTTGCCTAAAATCACTTGATGGAACAGGAGTTCGAGTTTGAGTTACTCCAAGAACTACAGGGAATGCCATAGTAGAGCTAAAGCCAATAGCCGTAGCAATGAAAGCTGTCGTTCCTGTTCCTGTCATTTCACTACTATTCCTTTTCTTTGTCCGGATGGGAATAAGTTGTGATATAACCCCTACTGTGGTGGATCCATTGTTAGGAGGAACCCCTGTTCCAGCACGAAGTACGGTAGCCGGCTCAGTCTCATAACATCTTCCGAGTTTGGATACCTATAAAAAGGAGGATAACCGTTTGATTGCATTAAGATTATGTATACTGCTATCCTTCCTCAACATCTCTTTGGGAACATCTTCTTTCCTTCGACTAGGTCATCCCTACGAGGAACATATCTATCTCCTACCCCGCCGAGTAGGTTCACAAACCCTAGTAGGATCTGCTTCTAATGCATGCTTCGCGAGTTCTACGGCTGTCCATACCCTATCCATCCTTAATAACCCGGACATCTATTTCTTTCTATCTGTTGATTATAGCTGTGATTCTGCTGTTGTAGATCAAATAAGAAGTTCTAGTTCGGAATGTCAAGAAACTAGACAGCAAAGAGAGCTAACGAGGGTAATCGCTCAACTAGCAACACTTGCTGAATAGCTACAAGGAAGAAGAGGAGAGATTCATTAATGACAGAAGAAGCTAGGCTACCCTTAGCCGCCTCGATAGAAGCTTTGGGAACGATGAGTGGTTTCGCATATTTCCACGTGTCCACATGGAGTATTTGGACATGATGGGCTCGGATCATAGGCCCATATTTAGAACTTTCGCGGCCGAAGAAGCGTCAGTTTGTGGAAAGTTCTCCTTTGAGAAACGCTGGCTGTCGAAACCAGGGATTGGGGATATTATATATAAGGGCTGGAAAGGAGGCTGGACTGTCGCAATCAAACTCTCCGCCTGCCGGATCATTCCCCTGTAGCTAGCTTTGATTAAAGAGTCTCTTTCTTGGTTCGTTGGGAATGTGCATGATGAGAAAAGGTAGTTAGCTTATCTGCCTTGTTCCTTTGCTTGCATGAAGAAAGACTCTCCTCTGTTTGTTTTGTGGGAATAGGCATGACTAAGCCAGTTAGTTTCCTACGGCGAGCTCGAGCAGCTTTGTATTGCGTCGATATCTTTCCATGACATGCCCCGCTATCTATGTTTACTGGAACCAGGCCTTAAGGTGAAGGGCCGCCTCTCTAAGAAAATAAGTTTGGGGGAAGAAGAGCTCTTGCAATGGATTCCTCAGTAGGAAATGCAAAAGAAGAAAGAAAGAGCAGTGCTTTCTTAATAGTCGTGGGAGTCCGGGTCTAAGGATCCCTTTAGTCGACTAACTGACGTTCCTTATATTTCATAGGTAGCGCGAAGGGTGGCTCTTTTGGGCAGTTGCTAATGCTGATGGGTTTCTAGTTCCATGGATGGATAGGAACTAAGCTAAGTCTGCTAAGTAAGCAGGGAGTTCTACTTTATTTTATCAGAAGATTGCTGCGCTAGTTCCGAATCTTATCTCTTACCTTCCGTAGTTAATCCCTTTTGCCAACACAGGGCTACGCTTGTTTACAACACACCCTTGTGAAGTTGCTAAACTGGCTATCCTTTTCAGGAGAGTTCCTTTGATCTGATCCCAGCACAGAGGATAGAACACAGATAAGTAAGTCAACTAGGTTAGGTGAAGATGGGCAGCTAATCTACTAAGTTGGTTGGTTGAGCACACTCCTGGGAAGGGGTAAACTGACTCTTAGGGTCTTTCGCCCGCGTTTATACTATAGTGGCAGTGGCACCCAATTGATTTTAGCACGAGATAGGGACCAATCTTCATCCACGGGTGTGTGCTGGAATGTGTGCAATACTAGTTTATCGGGCTTGCTTCGCTAGGAGTATACAGATAACAGTTAGGAAGGAATAACCCAGCACTGCGCTAGAGAAAGCAGAGGAATACCGAGAAGTAGAGAGAACTTGCTTCGCTAGGAAAGGAAAAGGGAGAGTTGGTTTCACCTTCCCTATAAGAACTAAGGTTTACCCAACTCCCTAGCCATCTATGAAACTATGATACTTTATACTTCCAAACCTGAAAAGGAAAAGGAAGACTAAAGCATGGGACTAAAGCTGAGGAGGAGCTAGTGGAACTGTCTACCCAAGAATTAGAACAAAAGCTGCTCACAGTACACCTTTGTTTAACTGTACGAGCGAGAATACCAGCTAGTCATGTAACTGCCAAGAATAAGGATTCTAAAGGAAAGAGTTAGGTGTGCCAGAGATCCTGGGATTCCCTTTGGAGAGGAAAGCTCCTACTATTACTATTAAGGAGCACTCAAAGCTTGCTTCGCTAGGACAGGACAGCACAGAAGAGTAGATAGCTTGCTTCGCTAGGAGTGTGCTAACTTATTCTCATAGGCGTACCCGCGTAGAAGAAGCTACCTTCCTCAAACTCCTCTGCGCAACCCACCCAGCCATACCAGAGAGTGCTATCACAAGGAAATTGTCTGGTCTCAGAAGATGAGAGCTTATTTTTTAGCAGAGGTACTGATGTCAGGAGAGGGATGGCGTACAGACCTCAGTGTGCACTAGCTCCAATACTCTCTTAGTCAACTCTTGGCTTATGCTGTCCAAATCCTCCCAGCTACATTAGCTGCATTAGCCGCTTGTCTCGGTCCTCCAGCTCTGCTACGCTACCCCGGAAGACTCGCACCTTATAATATAAGGAGGTAGGCTTAGAGCCAGCAATAAAGCTAGCAAAGACAGCTCTACCGCGAGCTAATAGTCTTTGCGGACATGCAACCTTCATCTTGACTTCTATGGAGCGCATGAAAACGAAACTTTTCCATCTCATATAGCGACGAATTGATGCAACCTTGTTTTCCTTCGTAAGACCACATGAGAAACCAAAAAGTTTTCACTCCACCATGGCGAAAACCTAGCAAGGCCCTTTGACTCTTTGGATGACATGAAAAAGTAGAATCTGGCTTCTACCCCTAGTGGAAAACCTAGCAACCCAGTTTGACTCTTTGGGGACCCATCGGAAAGAGAAATGTTGCCTTCTACCATGGCGAAAACCTAGCAAATTTGATCATTTTTCCACGATTCCTAAGAGTGAAATTCATCGATAGCCAAAATACCGGGGTTTGTGTCGCTTGTCTCTTTTTGATCGGCTTTCTAAGTATGAATTGAGTTGACAACCAAAATTCCCGGGAAAATGCAACTCTTCACTTTTTGTTATGATTTCAAAGAGTGAAAACATCGGCAAGCTCAAAACACGGGAAAATGGAAATGCTCTAAACCGTAGAATCACAACAGCCTTTCTCTTAGGGCAACAGGGGAACAAGGAACCTGGGAAAGACCAACACAACTTCCTTGACTTCCTAGGCTTCTATGCGGAGAAGGGTTTTAGGAAAAGAGGAGAACTAAGAGAAAGAACAAGGGAAGAACAAACCAAGGCTTGAAGACCTAACTTCCCTCTCTGGGTTACTGACCTTACCTTCCTAGGCTTATCTCCCATTCCTATAACCGGGCTTAGCTTCCTAACCTTACTCCTCTTCCAGGGAGAACTTACTTCCCAACTGAGCTTACCTTCCTAACACCTAACTCAGCTGGGAGAACTTCCTGCCAGGGCGATCCTTCCTTCCCTTCCTTCCATTATACCGGGCCGGGGAGAGGGTAATGAACCAAAGAGTAGTATACTTTATGAATGGGAAAGCTGTCATCAAGCCAGATGCGGATGATATTCTAACTGCTGCGCTCTGCTGCGCTTACGCCTTTTGATTAGACAACTCCTTGTGCCAAGCTAACTAACTAGGATTTGTTCAAAGGAATCGTTTAAACATAAAGAAGAGTTAGCTACTCTGACGAATCTAATGTTATCTGCGTTGAGGTTCAAAGAATGGGTGATTCCCTATACCCTATATAAGATAAGTGAATTAGTTCTTCAATCGATTCATCTCGGCCTTAGACTGCTACGGTTAACTCTTTCCCCGAGCACCTGGACTGGTTATCTCGAAAGAAATGCTTTCATATCATAGCTGCTGACTTGGCTTTGAAGAGCTGAAGGAACGGCTACTGATTAGGGACTCAAATCATTTCATCCGGAAGTGACTGCACTCGCCTAAGCAAAGGGTAAGCTACTTTCATAACCACCAGGAAAGCCTAGCTACTTGTTCGTTCCTCACCCTGTCCCTTACCTCTTACCGTGGGAAAAGCTGTTGATATTCGTAGATCGTTCGTTGATTCCCTTGCTTTAGGGTAATGATTCTTCTGGGGCCACTAAAGAAAGAGTTCTGCCTTCTAGCCAAGCCTTTGAGACCAAGTCAAGCTTCCCAGCAGTCAACCAAGAAAGAGTGTTTCTCTCCTACTGAAGAAATGGAAGTCTGTCTGCTTTCCATCTTAGCATTGTTAACCTCTGCTCTTTCCAGAACAGGTTATCTCTCAATCAATGTATTCACGCATCTCAAAAGAGTGAAAAAAAGTAGTCCTTCCTCCCAGAGCTGAAATAGCCGGGCTTCTTCCTTCAACTAAGGTAATGATGACCCGAAGTCTTAGTGTGGCTGACAAGGGGGCTTACAAGAATGAACTGTTGAACTAGCTCGCGCGGAAAAGATATATCTGTTAGTAACTAAGAAAGTGCTAATCTCGCAGAGTCAACTGTTAAGAAGCGGCGGAGAGAGGTGTAAATCAGCAAGCCTTCCAACAAAGGATTTCGCAGTGGAGATTAGGTGATAGGCCTGCGTTGGCACATAAAAGAATTTCCAACCCGACCATTCAAGGAAATAGACAAGATTTAAGCTCCTTGCTTGGGTTCGGTTATCATTAAATGTATAGGCTGGGGTATTGAAGTGAAGATACTTGCATAAATAGAAACTTCGGGCGGTAGAAGAGAGGCCCTTTCTGATACGTCAAAAAAAGAGAGACTGATTCTGACTCTCCCAATTAAGGAAGACGGAAATGGCTGGTGCCGGTTGGTCCAACCAAGAAAAAAGAGATGGGATTTGTGACGAAAGCAAGGAAGACTCTTAGTTGTTGAATGCGAGTCACTACATAGGTGGAATTTGATAAGCTCCTTTAGGCCCGGCTAGCCCGTAGAGTCTTAGGGGTTTTCCCCACTTTCCCTGACGCAAGGTCGGGGTCTTTACGAATAGGACAAATATACACCAACCCTTTAAAGGATGAGGTTCCAGTTCGCCATTCCTATTATTTATAGGCTTCCAGTCTCCTCAGAAGTCCGCTCTTCTATCTTCGCAGAATTCACCTGGGTCTCTTACTAACCTTCGCGTCTAGGGCATGATGTCTTTATTTAAGATGTCAATCGTCTTGTTATTCTCAATAAATTCTTCCAGGCCTCTCTACGGGATTGGAAGAAGGAGAGGAGAAGGAGAGAGTGAAAGGAGATAAGTAAATGTTATCACAGACGGAGATGCCAGTGAGAATACTGAACAGACAACAGCTGAGGATACACAGCCTAAGCTCTTTGACCATAAACCATCCAATAATAAAGAGAAGATGTGGAAGGGTGAAAGATAGTGTACTAACGAGAAAGGTGAAAAGCTAGGGAAATTCCTGTTCAAGTTTCAGCTTGATAGCTATATCTTTCCTTTCTTAACTGGGTTTTTGAACTTCACATATATATAGCCCATCAGCTTGTGACTTCGCACTCTCAGTTTCGAGATTGGGAATCGACAGAACTGCCCTTTCTTAACTTAATTATAAAGGGTAGCTTAGCTGGTTAGATTTACTGAAGGTAATTCAATCGCTGAACGTTGATAATAGCTTTCGAAAAGAGATCCTGACTCTCCAGCTAGTTCAAACTTCCCCGATTAGTAATGCTCTCACCCTGGGGACATATCTCACCTTTGTCAGCAAAACAGTAGAACCATCTTCATTTCTCAGTCTCACACTTCCTATTCCCTTCACTGTTGACATGGTGTCATTTGCCATCTTTACTTGTTCCACTACCAGCATCTGATAAACTCACAAACCATTCTCTTCTTCCGAAAGAACAACCTGTGTCAAGTATCCAGACTTCCCTTTGTTAGGAATCCCTAATTGAAAGTGAGAAGGGACCTACACTAGTATATAAAGGACATGGGCCTCTCCACTCATTGCCAATTGGTTTTGAGTTGGAAGCCCATGAACACTCACATGGTATCAAGAGCCATGGAGGGTTCTCTTGAGTCTTATCCTTTTCCTTCCAATATCAATATTACTAGTTGTGTCTCCCATTAAACTCAACGATCGGAACTATCTTCTATACGACGAAGGAAGGGTGCGATTGAGTCCGCTGAACTTGGGCGAGAGATGTGACTTCGTTCCTCTCCTTTCAGTCGAGTTATTTAAACCTCTCCAGAGCTCTGGTGTCTACGAGAAGCTTCATGAGTCAAACAATTGAGGAAGCCGATACTTATACTTTGGTAGAGAATCTCGCACAAAGCAATGGGAGTCATGGCTCGGATTATGATCGGACTACAAGGAAAAACAATGATGAATCTCATCATGCCATCCAAGAGCTGAATGCAAAAATGGATAAGATATTGAAGCGTGACCAAAAGAAAAGATGACGGTAAACTCTTGTGAAGAGTATAGTGGATATCAAGGGTACCAAGACTTTAGTGTTGAAGGGTATGAGGAGCCACAAAAAGAGTTGAACTATGTTAGAGGTCAAGGATTCCAACCAAGGCCTTTCAACCAAGGGTTCCAAGCTAGAGGGGCTACTGCTCCAACAAAGACCACCTTACCAAGCGCCCTACCAAGCACCTTACCAAGCCCCTTACCAAGCTCAAGGGAGTTCTTCTTCTGCTCCAACTGCACCAGATAGTGAGGTGAAGCTAATGTTGCAACAATTCCTTGAAGGACAAAAGAAAAGTACCATTGAGATGAACACAAAAGTGGACAACATGTACAATGATCTTAATGGGAAGTTTGAAACTTTGGCCTCTCATGTCAAATCTCTTGACAACCAAGTTGCTCAAACCGCCTCTTCATCAAAGAGACCCATGGGAACACTACCCGGTAAACCGGAAGCAAACCCAAGGGAACATTTTACATAATGCTTAGAAGTGGAAAAGAGCTTGAGGAAGTTGTGAGAGATGATAAGGAAGAGGAGCAAGTTGTTGTGAGAAAGGCTAAACAGATCGTCAACTTTCCCTTGCTTGGCATGCTCTCATCAGCAAGGTATGGCTTAAGGCGCTGGCCATTCACCGTGAAGTGTTCACCATTGACATCCCAAAGCACTACCGCTCCATACGGTTTCACTTCCTTTATGCGAAAGGGTAAAAAACATCTAGATCTCAACTTTCCTGGAAATAACTTGAGTCTAGAGTTGAGGAGCAGCACTTGGTCATTTACCTTGAACTCCCTTGGTAAGATCTTCTTATCATGCCAAGCCTTAGTCCTCTCCTTGTAGATCTTTGTGTTCTCGTAGGCCTCTTGCCTTATTTCGTCGAGGTGGTTCAATTGGACCAACCGCCTTTCCGAAGCGGTTTTTATGTCATAGTTCAACAATTTTGTAGCCCAAAAAGCTTTGTGCTCAATCTCAACCGGCAAATGGCAAGACTTACCATAGACAAGATTGAAAGGTGTGGTTCCTATGGGTGTCTTGTATGCCGTCCTATATGCCCATAGCGCATCGTCAAGCTTGGTGGACCAATCCTTTCTTGTTTTCCCAACCGTCTTCTCGCTTTGATTTATCGGTTGGAGATTTCCACTTGGCCACTTGTTTGAGGATGGTAAGGAGTGGCAACCTTATGCTTCACACCATGTTTTCTTCAAAAGGTTCTCAAAAACTTTGTTGATGAAGTGAGATCCCCCATCACTAATAACCACTCGTGGTATACCGAATCTTGGGAAAATCACTTTCTTAAACATTTTTAGCACAACCTTGGCGTCATTAGTGGGGCTCGCAAGAGCTTCCACCCATTTTGAAACATAATCTACCGCCATTAGGATGTATTGGTTTCCATGAGAAAATGGTTTTTTTCATGAAATAGATGCCCCACACATCAAATACTTCTACTTCCAAGATAAAGTGTTGTGGCATCTCATTCCTCTTTGTAAAGTTGCCCTTCCTTTGGCAAGCGTCGCAAGAAGAAACAAACCCATGAGCATCCTTGAACGTGGTTGGCCAATAGAATCCTGCTTGTAAAACCTTGGCCACTGTTTTAAATGTTGCGAAATGTCCTGCATACTCCGATGCATGCATGGCAATGGTAGAGAATGCCCTTCACTTCCTCTTTTGAAATGCATCTCCTAAAAAGACCATCGGAGCATCTCTTATACAAAAATGGCTCATCCCAAAAATAATGTTGCACATCTCGCAAGAATTTATTCTTCCTATATCCATGGAACATTGGAGGCTCTTGATCACAAGCCAAGTAATTCAAAAAATCGGCATACCATGGAAGGTCATCTTCCATGCTTTCCAAAATCATAACCGCGGGATACTCTTCCTTCAAATATTCGAGCACATAGACTTTCTCTTCGGGGAGGCTATCATCTATCGGTATGTCCTCCTCGACCCGAAGTCTAGACAAGTGATCCGCGACTCCATTCTCAATTCCTTTCTTGTCCTTTATAACCAAATAAAACTCTTGGAAAAGTAGAATCCATCTAAGTAGCCTCGGTTTCGCGTCCTTCTTTGCCAATAAGTATCTCAAAGCCGCGTGGTCCGTGTGCACTATTACTTTGGAGCCCACCAAGTAAGACCTAAACTTCTCAAAGGCGAAAACTATGGCGAGGAGCGTAAGCGCGGTGGTGGCATAGTTGACTTGCGTGTCGTCCAAGGTTCTACTAGCCTCATCTTTTCCCCCT